GTCGGGGTTTTGGTTTTGTTAGGATGGACATAGGTGCGCACCTTCCTTATATGATCGAATAGGTGGACGAATCGAGAAAGGCAAATAGGTGGAGGTTGGCAGGTGCCTGAAAAACGGAAAACTAGGGCCCTGGAATAAAGGAAGAAATGAAGATAAGATTAGCTTATATCTCCAATCGGGTCAGAACAGAAATAGAATGCAAACATTAGAATAGAATGAGTAACGGAAAGAGAGTAACGAGTGTGAAATGTCATCCAGACGATGCGCACGTTAGAGATGTCGCAACGGTCTATGGCCTATTTTCCGGGGACGATGAGCAAAGGCTCAAAGAAAGAAAAAGGTAGCACCGAAGAAAGGAAAGAGCGAGAGGAACAAGCGATCCGTTACTTAGCTTGAGCCTACCTTCGCGCTGGATCCAGAACGAATAGGAGATCTCAAGAAAAGGTAGAAGTGGTGCAAATGACAGCCAAGGAAGGAATAGAGTAGTCACCTCAAGTAAGGGAGCAGTAGTGGAGTTGAACGAAAAGAGTAATAAGAAGTGAAAAGGACAGAGACACTTAATCTGTTTCGCCCGAATGAATCCAAAAGGAAAAAAGATCCGAAAACGCCAGCTGTTACCTGCAAATAAGGTACTGATGCCTCTTAACCAACAGAAGAGGCCCTACTGAAAAAGCGGTTGTACGCAATTAGAGAAAACTTGAAAGAGAAAATGTTAGACCAAGCAAAAAATGACCACCCCCCATCATAAGTAAGGCCCCGTTAGCCTGGGCGAAGATGGGGATAAGGAGTAAGGATGGCACGGAGTTAGCCGGGACTCGAATGGAGAATTTACCTGCGGCGCTTCCTCGGTGCCGAGAATAGTCTGTCCTGAATAGCTGCCGGACGTGCTGTTATGCTCAGGCTGTCTATACAGTTTCAGTTGCGCGAGGCGAGGCCGAAAGAAAGAGATTCCTCTTAGAAAAAGGAGTCAGCCGGAAGAAGTGCTATATGAGGACTACAAGTGATCCCCCATTCCAAAAAGAAAACAAAGAAAGGGGCCTGGTTGGCGCCTTTTGTGGGTCAAAGCGGTTAGGTAATAATTGTATGAATAAGATTTGAACACCAACTACCGATAGTATTAGAACTGTCTCACGACGTTTCGGAGTACCCTCCCAAAAGGAAAAAGATGTCTAAAAAAAAAGGATTACGTGTAATAAGCTTTCCCTGTTGGTGGGTCTATACAGAAGTACGCCAACCGGACGGCTTTCACGTCGAGGTAAGGTACTGCAAAAGAAAAAACTGCAAAATCAGATTTCCCATGGCGGTATAATAGGCAGGCCGCCGATCAAGGTGTCATTTTTTGCCTGTTGTCTGATCGATCTTGATGTTGGCTTGAGATACTAAAACATCGCAGCAATACACCATCTGTCTAATGTTTGCATTTTGAGAACTACGTGCGACCTGATCTGTATGTACGAGAATGAAAAGAAGGAAGATCTATCTGACAGGACAAACAAATAGGAAGGGAGGGTTCTTGATATCATCAATCAGGATAAGGAGAGTCCTAAAGCGTCAAGGAAAAAAATAAGAATAATATTTACCAAGCAAGATAAAGAGAAAGAGAAAGAACTTCGAATAGAAAGTCAATAAAAGCCGAGAGAAGAAAGTCAATAAAAAAAGACATGTTCCCCATATCATATAAGGACAGACAAATTCCCGGGCTAACTATTTCAAAGATGAACTGACCTATATTGCAGGAATAGATTCACAGGATTAGACGAGACCACTATCCCTGCCCGCTTTTGGGCTGCTAAGTAGAAGTAGAAGCTATAGGCGAAGGCTTTCAAACTCCATCGATGAAAATGGAAAAGAATAGTGAACGCGGGAATTAAGGCTATTTAGCGTATAGCAGTAAGGAATCCAATCAGTAAAGGAATAGTCAAGTAGGTAAAGTAGGCATACGAACAGTACACGCTAAAAAAAAAGTCCACAACGGCTTCGCCGCAACACAAAAGATAGCGTTATCCAGAGACACCGATCAAAAATGAGTTCAAGTAAGTAGGTAGGTACGATCGGATCAATTCAATATGGAAACGAATCTACAGGGCTATCTTGATGGCTCTATGACTCTACTATAGTGGCTAGGAATAGAAAAGGAATTGGAAGTGGAAGATAGGAGGAAAAAAAAAGCATTGCGGAAAACGCAGAAGAACTCCTTATTGAAGGGTAAGGGTAAGCTACTCTATCTACAGACCTACTCAAGGGTAGGCTACGCGCTTAGTGACTTCAACAAACTTAGGGGAGGCTTTAGCCTCCATGGCAGAAAGAATGAAATCAAGCAAGTCCAAGGATTTCACAATAACTCAATAAGCGAAAGGAGAAGAAGCAAGAAAGGAGAAAGTGGCAGGCTTTGACTTGGCCATTTGGCAGGGGGGTTATAGGGGGATCAATAACAAAGGAAAGCACGTTGCCTTCACTAACTGAGCTGACAAGTGTATGAATGAAGTCGAAGCAACAAGTGTACTTCGGAACTCTTCTCCGCTTCGTAGCCAGAGCAGACACGTGGAGTTCACTGGAAGGGAGAATGGCGGGAATGATTTCTTGCAATGCAACGGAACTCAAAGCCTGTTTCATAGGCTGTACTCATACTCACCGGCTACACGGAACTCGTCTAAAAAGTTCTCGTCAAGTCTACGTGGACTTCCTCGTTAAGTCTGAGTGGTCGAGTGAATTTATGAACGAGCTATAGACTGAACTTGGTGGAGCCTTTGGAACTCGTATCCATAACCGTGAAGTTTAGTCGGAGGAACGTAGACTTCATTCACAGCGGAACTTGTCTCTATTCTGCTATTCCCTTTGGTTTTGAGGCGAAACTCACTAAGTGGAGGCCGGGGCGGACTGCAATTTGAGATATTAGTCCTCTGTTCTGACCCGATTGGAGGCTGGGGAAAGGACTCGGGCAATATTCCCATCCCAGCTTTTGAAGGCAGGGAAGCTATATCCCAACAAGCTTGAAGCTGTAAAGCGGATACGTTCGAAACTACATCAACTAAAACAACATATCCGAAAATCAGATGTCTCCGTGAATTCGCTTTCCTCTCTCTATAGAGGATCCTCGGCAATTCTTGAGTATAACGAGGAAAAGATGAACCCATGTGTGCCAAAGAATTAGGTACAGTTCAGGTCCTTACCGAAACGGGGGAGCGTGGAGGGGGGCGACTTAAACAGCCATGGAGCTTTCTCAATCGGTCAATCGGTGAATGATTCTGGGCGTAGCCCTTCTTACTTGGTATCAGACTTGGCCATTTCCTCTCTTGAAGACAGCAAACTTTCAACATCCAACTCTTTTCTCTTGGAGTCTACCTTAGCACAAGCGCTAAGGAAAGAAGAGATCTATTTAATAGAGATATCGCTTAACCGTTAACTAATACAGAAAGAGCTTAACTGATTGCTCGAAAGCCCTCCCTTCCCTTAGAATATAAACTTAACCAACTGCAACTGATTCACACGGTAGGACCCTACCAACCAAAACTTTACGCACAAAGAGACCTGGAAGACAAACGAAAGACTGAAGGAAGATGGTAACCTATCGTTCTACAAAACCCCTACCGGTTGCATTGGTTAGTAGATCCCCGCATCATCGCTCGGGAGCAGAGACCTTCATATTTAAGTACGGCTTTTAACCACACACAAAGAAGGGCCTGTATGAGTGGCATCAAAGACACGTTGACTTACAACTTTGAAAGATCAAAGACGTTTACCTTTTCGAAGGGAAGAAACAAGTCTAAAACAGAGGTACTCGTCGATACGATAGGTTGATTTACGCTTACCAGTCATTATAGGCATAAAGCCTAATCTTCATTTTGAAGACAATAAAAAGAGAGGGGATGGTAATTACAATACGAATAAGCTGGTCAAGTAGAAGGAACTCCCAGAGTGTGAAGCCCCTGGGGATAGGGGATGAGACTTGGTCTGGGGCAATTGCACCGTTCTCTCCCTCCGCGCATGACTAATCGAGAACGAACTTCGCAATTAGAGTGACTCGACCTTCTCAGGCACTGCAGAATGGTCCCAGAAAGGAAGAGAAAATGACTTGGTTTAGCCCCAGATCTAGGGCAGTTAGAAGCGCTATGGGATAAACCGTACCAAACAACTAGGGCATTAGAGTACGGCTGGGCGTGGGAATAACCAAACAGATAGGGTGGTGAGAGAGAAAGGCTATAGCGTAGAGTGACACCGTACAAATGGCAGTTGGATAGAGAAGAGATGCCCTACAGCCATTGCCGTTATAGCCACAGATTGGGGCGGAGAAGTGAGGGGAGAAACGCTTAGGGATAACCCTCTCACCGGCAAGAAAGGCGGCAAAGCAGATCCATATGTCGTAGAAGTAGATCCAGTAGTCGCCGTTGAAGCAGCAGCAGTTGGTGAGTCAGTTGGTTCAGCAGTTGTTTATGACTATGAAGCTGTCGATGAAGCAGATGACTCAGACGCTGTTCCAGGAGGAGATCGAGAGCTTGAAGCAGACCCAGCAGCATACCTTCCATTTCGAGATCCCGAAGCGGCAGGTCGAACAGAGTCAATCAGCTCCTAGGGTAAAGACATTTCATCGGATGGAAACGGCTATTCTTATGCTGGCTAAGAACTGGATGACCCGGCTTGCGGCGGAGAATGAGGGGCTGGATATGACAGAGAGTTGCTCCCATAAACGCATGAATGGGACTCCTGGGGAATCGGCAGAGGCTCGGATACTGGAATGCCCTCTGATCCACCCAAAACTCCTTTACTTTGGCAGGGCTTCGATCGAACCGTATCTCCTTATTCCTTAATTGAATGGCAAACTCCTCGTGGGTGCGGCATATTCATGGACTGGCAAAGCGAACTATCAATTTGATCAGGAGAGCCTAGAGAGCTCTTTCTCTTTCCCAAAATTCCGACTAGCGCGGTTGTTAAGAGGCATAGGATAGGCTCCGCAGTTGGCTCGGACTGGCTAAGCGGGCGGGCGGTTACCTATATCGTAGTAGGTAGGGGGGAATGCACTGCTGCTGTTGTAGAGACGATTGACCAATAGCTCATGGCGGTCCGGTCCCTTCATTAGCCTAACGGGAAAGACAAGGCCCCTTACTTACGCGATTTTTTGCATGAATTTATGTGATGTAACCTCGATTAAGGAAGACGAATTAAGTTAAGGTCGAGCGAAGCGATCAGGTCGCGGGAGAGCATTCCTTCTTTTTATGCATTTGTAATCGTCTTCTTTCCTGGTCTTAGTTTCCCTCTCTCTGTCCGCTCTTCCTTTGAGAAGCGGGTTATCCTCGCGGAGTATGCCAAGCTATTCTTAATTACGTAATTATGCTTTTGTTCGTCCCTACTCGAACCGATCAAGTTATGAACGACGTCGACCATAGCAGAGGAGGAATTCTTCTCCCACTCGCCACCCTTCCTTGCGCGCGGCATTTCGCGAGGGCCTTTGATGCGCCACACCAGCTCTTCTTTCCTCATCCTTCGAAGTTACCCGTAAATCTCCCCTTCAGATCTTACCACCGAACTGACCTTCTGCGCTCTTCGAAACCTTTTCCGATTCGACGGAATGGTAGTCTTTTCTTTTTCAATCTTGTTTAAGTTGCTCGATAGACTCATTTCCTGTTTACTTTTCTCTCTCTCATTCCTAAGAAGATAGATTACGTCCTCTTTTACTTTTGTTTCCTGGATCAAAATCTTATCTACTTTTTCTTGAAAGTAGTACGATCGGCGGGCCTTGGTATTTGGTCAGCACACCAGCTACGTTTTACTTCGCTTATCCTTTATTCCATAGCTTGCTGCTCGCTCGCTGTCGTGTACATTGTCTTCACCGAATGAGAGAAAGTTGGTGCTCAGTCTGCTAAATTAAGAAAGACGGCCCTCTCTTTACGAGTTGCTAGTAGAATGTGGAATGCTCTAGCTCTAACCGGGCTAGGCGAACCAATCAGATTCAGTTGGTCTTCCATCAGTGTACACCTATGTCTCAATCTAATGGTTAGGTCCAGATTCTTAATCCCACTAGTCTGATTACTATTGCCATGACGAATGAAGCTAGCAACTCTGTGCCAACGAATGCTGTGAGTGACGTCTGCTGGTGATTGACCTTCTGAGAATTCCGCTTTCTAGCTACAACAAAAATGAGTTTCTTATCCCTCGGGGCAGATTCTCTAAATCAGTCTGACTCTCTTTTCCTGCTGCTAAAAGGGAAGCTTCGGCAAATGGATAAAGAAAGAAGCGAAAGATGACACGCTTGCACAACCCGCGCTAAGCTTGTACCCACGAAGGAGGGAAACGGTTAAAGGCGGGAAAACTTACCCAAAGAAAAAAGGGTTTCGTCTCATTTTCCGGAAAGCCAGTCATACTATTCCACTTTAGCTAAGCTAATGATGAAACTGGATCTGGATTTTTCTGCAGATGATGATGATGTCCACTCCTGGCTCGATGCGCTTAACGAAAGGGAACTCTCTAGATTAAGATTAAGAAAGAATTTCCTTAGCACAAGCGCTAAGCGATAATCATTCCTTGCCATAGCGATTGAAAAGGTTTGTACCAATTAGAGTTGGATTAGCTGCCACTAGGCCTAGTCACCACAGCCAATGATCTTCATCCCTGACCTCGTCGGCCCCTTGCTTCTTTCTCAAGAATCTCTTTTTAGGCCACGTTCCTTTAATACGAAATCGATTGAAGCTGCCAGAAGGTCCCCGGCATCGAGAACATCGATTGAGAAGCTGAAACATGGGGCATTTGACGATCATCCTCGCTTTCGAGCCAATCCCGTTAACTGAGCGCCTTCTTCTTATCAGTTGGAGTAGATATTTAAATATAAGACTCCGGGAGTGATCTACGAATCCTCTTTCTATTTCTCCTTCTTGAAAGCTTGAATTCGAGATCGAAAAAGAAAGAAAGCTGATCAACTGATCCACGACTTTCTATTCCACCATCTCTCCTCTCTTCTATAGAACCATAGACAGGCAAGCGCTTCGCTCTCTCTCATCATCTGCCAAGCACCTTCCCCGATTCTCTGAAACATGAAGTTCATGCTGTCAAGGCAAGATAGATTAGATGCCCACATCTCTCTAAGAAGAGATCCATTTGACAGGCTTTAAATCACCCGAGTGGTAGCAAGAACTACGATTATGAACTAATGAACATGGCTTTTGAGCGCACTTCCGATCAGAGTCTTCGCCGTCTAGCTAGCCTTAGAGCTTCCTTGACACAAGCCGTGATCATCCTACCCCCTCTATGGTCGTGTCGTCTTATCCCATCCCTTGCTCTGCTTCTATTGCCTCTTCCTTCCCTTTTTTTTTCCGCCGCTGCTCGCCGTTGGCGGCTAAAGTTCTACTCGCCGTTGGGCAATTTTAGGCATGTCTCTCAGGCTGGGCGGGCTGCAAACTACCTACGGTGCAAGTTCAGGTGCCAAGCGGAGAAGTAGGCATACATAAGAGCTCGTTTCAGCTGTGGCATCTCTATCAGCTGGGATTCCTGATGCATTGGAAGCAACAAACGAAGGCTTGCTTGAAAGCCGGACAGATTTCCCATGTTGACGCGCACCCTTCTCTATCTGGCTCGCTCTCTTTACTGCGCTCGCAGGTCTCGCAACTAGTTCATGTAAGGCAGTAGCCTCTGGTCTTGCAGTTGGGGAGGGATTCATTGGCTAGGTGTCCACTGAGGAAACATTATCCGTTTCGAGCCTAATCTGCTGAGGAAGCCTTTTTTCAAGGTTATTCAAATGGTGAAATCACGACTATTCCTCCGGCTGGACGACTAATGCTTTCTTCAAGATCGAACAACGAATCTCGATCGAATCTCATAACCAGGTTCCGAAGGTCGAACAACTTCTTCTATTGAATGGGCATCTGGTTCCTGGGCGAAAGCCCTAACAGCCTATTGATCGGGAAAGGAAGTTCCAATGAAAAAGTCAACATGAAAGCTCCTTGCAAAATACCCCCGTAAATAACATACCCTTTAGGGAAATACCCAATTCGACCTCAGACTAATGTCGGGAATGGATCTAAGAAGAGAAAAAGGGGGGTAGCGCGGATCGTTTCCCCCCACAATCCCCCTCGGGGGGATTACCTTCCGCCGTTAAATTGGACAACCACCGTATCATTGAACCATCTTATCCGAAACCATCAACAACCATCAACCATCTTACCTAGTTAACGTCTCTCATGTCATGTTATGAAGGAAACAGCTCCTGCACAGGTACTGAAAAGCTAGACACATTCGCGAACATCATCGTTAGCAGAAAGGCCGCCGTCATAACAGCTAAAGTATGCCCTCTGCTATACTGGGGCTCCCTTTTAAGACTTAACGGATCGAAGGAGTTCTCTGACCGACATATCTCAGCAATCTTATGGTGTACCTGATCACCGCACGGACTTACCTCTGCCAAGTTGTATGCGTTAGGTCCTCCACCCTGCAGCCCTTCCCTAACGAGGTTCACATAGTGCGTATCCATACAAGTTTAGGATTACTGAGGCTGACTAAATAGTTGCTCCGGCAATGCAGCCCACCATGCCGTAAATCCGATAGACAAAGCAATCAACAACAGCACCATCACCTTCCTCTGGTGAGGACCTATTAAATAAATGAATCTATCAACAAAAGAGAATTCCTTTATTCTCGATCCCGCAACAGTGGCATCCCTCAAACCCACCGCTCTTTCAGCCTTCCTTGCTCCTCGAGCTTGCACCTGTCTCGCTCATCCCCTTTATTAGTAAGGTTGCTTGAGATCCTGGTCTGCATCCAGAGAAGGTTTTCTATCCAACGCTGCTCACGATGGACTCATCCGAGTTGCAGCTTGATTCGGAAGAGAAGATCCTGGGATTAGATCGATCTGATGTTGAATGTCCCTCATGGGCGGTAATCCCGCTGCGCTGGTCACTCTTCTGGGATAAGTTCAGCGAACTGTTCAAGCAATTTGCTAACCTTGGAAGGTATAGGAGTGCCCTTTCGAAATAGGGGCTAGCGTCTTTAGTACCGTACCCTAGCCCTGTTTCCCGAGCTTCCGTTTCAAACTTTCGCCTAGCTTGACACAATACAAAAGAAAAGAAAATTCTCAGCTTGCATTCCATTTGTTTGCCTTGTCACACTAATGACACCTTCCTTAAGAGGCAGCAACACCGCCTTTGCACCATCCTTCCAAGCGTGTTCTTTTCTTTCTTGTTCAATAAAGAGAATCACCTTACGATCGAATTGCCATGGTCGCCCAAGCAAGAGGTGACAGAGTTATTGGTGGGGGTTCGGTCCGTTATAGGTACGACATCGCACCAACAAAATAGCATCCTTGTAGGATTTTCCAATGAAGAAAGTGATCAACGGAGACTAGCACCTCATTTCCTTTCTTAAACCAAGTACCCTTACTAGTAAAGTAAAGGGGCTCGAAAGGTTGACTTAGATAGGGTGCGCGTTAGCGCACTGTAGTTTTCTTAGTTTAGTCAAGCGGTTTCTCAAAGAGAATTCCTTCTGTTGCTAGCCGAGTGAGGTAGGTAGATCAGAGAATTCCTTCTTTTCCGTACGCTAGACAGGTACTTTCGGTAGTTACGGGAAGGGCAGCTAGGCTCACTAATCTATAGAATATTTTCTTGTTGCGTGCACGTGTAGCAGTCATAGCTTGGTCACCGCAGTAACCTCCTTCTGTTTCGGTAGTCGGCTCATATAAATGGTTTTCGGTAGTTCAGTTGTGTTAGCTTGTTGGAAGGTTCGTCCGGATCTCTTCCCGGGTCAACCCACTCAATATCCGAGAGAGGGTAGGCTTTTGGCGGCCGCAGAGACGGCGGATAAAGCAGTGGATAACGCAGCGGATGATACGTACTTGGAAATAACCGGATCATAGAAAAGTCTTTCATGCCTCGACTCTCCCTCGGTTCGTTCGGAAATCATGGTAGTCTTTTCATGGAGATTATTGGGAACGGGAATGGGCTGGGGTTAACAACAACGACAAAACAGCCTTCTGTCTGTTGCCATGGAATGTATAGGTAGGGATTGTTTTATGCTTGTAAAGCCCGTTCCGCGCTCTCTATCCCCTAACTGCTCAATCTCTCACCCAAGCACGAGGGCCTTCCCCAGCTCTGATTCACCACCGGGGGTTCTTAGGGGGGGATTTCACTCCTTTTCGAAGCCCCTTACGGAGAACAAAAAAGAGAGATATAGAGTTTGTCTTCTTTCTCCCTTGCCTTTCCTGTTTCCCTGATTTCCCTAGAACCCAACTTATCCCCGTATGTAGCCATCGTCGCAGTATGTCATGGCATGGAATCGATGTAAGGTCAAATCAAATTCAATACACCTCATCCGGAAAGCAGGAACCTGCAGGCATTCACAAGCCCATTACTTTCCAATCACAGCCTTCTTGTCTTCGACCCTATAGTGGAACTCCCCTGCCCCATTCATACGGAGGTATGCCTCTTGGTTTTCCGCCATCAGCCGTAGCATCTAGGCTATTTCCAAGTCTTGTCGACTCACCGAAGCAAGAGAGTTATTCAGGTAAAGGTCGAAGTTTCTGTGATCACTTACGCAATTGTAGTACGAATCGCAGTAATTTGAATCACAGTATTCTTCCTTAGCACAAGCGCTAAGCGAGAATCATTCCTTTGCTTACTGGCTTGCTTCCTTGCTGGCGGTGCTGGCAGGGCTAGGAGAATGGATTGAGCGGAGGTGAGGGACAAAAGACCGGTTCTGACTCTAGTTGACGGTTGCTTGTTTACTACCGATTCCTAATAGTTCTATTATTCCTCTTCCTTTGCTTGTGTTCCTGTTGCTGTCGTGTCGATAGAGGAGTTTCTTCTTGATTCGAGTACTGACATAGAGACCCGGTTTCGAGACCAGAGGAGAGGAAAGACGAGCTAAAGCCAAGCGAACAATATCACCAGGTGTGTGTGACTCTTTCCTTTTGTGCCTGTTCTGATTCCTAATACGAGAAGTACAAACTCCTAATACGAGCAGAAGCAAGTACGAGAGGGGCTAGTGACCTACGAGCTAGTGAGCAGTGACTAAAGCAGAAGAGGAGGGAATCGCCAGATTGAACATAGAAGCTAGTGACGAGAGCAGGCTCTGATGTCAGAAAGGGAGCCGTAGGTTGTCATCTGTCCATAGAAGGGAGTTGAAAGCAAAAGCCCATCCCCCTCCTATTCTCTCTCGAAGAAGGAAGTTACGCTTTCCGGCCGAAAGGCACCCCCCGACCCCATAATAGGTGGGAATCCCATTCTCTACGACGGAAATGTGAAAAGAAAGGTTTAACGAAGTCCACCCGTTTTGACTCAGCACCTTCACACGAAAGGGAACGAGGAATTTCCAGCGGGGGCAAAGGAAGCAGCGGCGAGGAGCCAACTGGTTGTTGGACCAACCTATGGTGTGTTCCGGCGAAGCTATGGGGGATAACGTTCCTTTCTTAACTCAACACTAGTAACTCGGGATGCTTCCACTTCCCTCGCCGACTCTCCTGTTCGTATCGCAAGGTGTTCTCAGACGTCTTGAACCCTCGGGTGTTACGTAGTACTCGACCAGCGTACGAGGCACGTAGTGAAGAAAGAAAGCGAGCACGTGCAGCGTCAGAAAGAGAGGATACCTCTAGAAGCTTAGTTAGCATGTCTGGCTTGTCAAGGCAGATAGGAAATACTTGACTGAAAGAGAGGAAAGCAAGCTCACCACTAAAGAAATAGAGATATGGATTGGACTCCGCTCTATGTTCCACTTTGAGCATTCCGTTACGGCACCTCCGATTGCTTCTGCTTTGAGCCGTCTCTAGCTGAGCTGGTAGGAGTGGCTTGTTTCAATGAATATTCCTATAGCACCCATTTCTCCCCTGCTATAGGCATGAATACGATTTGCGGACATGCTTGCGGTTTCAGGAAGTGAAGTGATAGTGGAGTCAGAGTCTTCCCCACATTCCTGCTCAGAGCTTGGGGCAAAGGGCCAGGGTACTTAAGCCAATCTGAAACTTGGACTGTCAGATTCGGGTGATCGATCTTCCCTTTCATAACGTAAGTGACCATTGTAGCCACGAACGAACGCGAGCCCCTCAAGAGAAGGCATACTTCTTTTGTTAACCAAGAGTTCAGATAGGAATAGTGGAATATGAATATCTAATTGTTAATTCCATTGATCGTATTCTCATATAACGATAAGTATCTCGGGTCGCTACGGCCATAGGACTAGGTAGTTAGCTTGTTTCGGTCTCGCTCTTTGAACCGTATCCTTGAATTCCGTAATTGAGAAACAACGTACTTGTTGCGTAAGTAAAGAGTCTCATTTGTGCGAGTTGGATACGAGAGCACTTATTAGGTAACCTATGGGTTATTTTATTCTGACGGAGAGATGTTCTTCGCATTTCGTCTGGAAGCCGCCAGCAATCGATGCAGTTCCGGCGACTGATTAAGAAGGAGTGGTTTTTTCCGCTGCTCTCAGAGCAAGTAGTTTGGACAGTGCCGCCGAGCGTTCGTCTTTGAATTCGTAACGTCAAGTAGTTGGCGTTTATCGGCTTATCACAGCTATTCATCGTCACGTACAGTCTCTTTTCTCCGGTTGTTGTTATGGTATGGTCTTTGTACTGTTCCCCGCTTGGCAACGAGAAATGCAAGGAGATCCCCTTACTTCATGGGAGTTTCGTCAGGTCTTTTACCATGTATGTCTCCCGAACTCAGTACATATCCTTGCAAGCAAGACGATTGATTCAACTACTCGAGGGTAGGGTAGAAAAGCGAGCTTCCATTCCAGCAAACAAAGCAAGGCGAGCAATGGCTTCAAAGCAAACAACGGCTGGTCCAGAAACCGCTCCTGGTACGCATCCTTTTCCAAATCCGATTCATGGAGGGACCTTCCCGTAGTAGCCTTGGATTTCATAACCATTATTTATCATTAGGGCAAAACACCGAAGCAACGAGGGCAACCGACCTGCTAGTGGGTGGCTAAATAGGATTCAAGGCACGGTTAGGAGAGCCAAGAGACAAATCGATCCCAGAATGTACCCTCGCTAGATCGATCCCATCATTGCCTTAGCCATAGCTTGAGCCCACCATAGATTGGGTAGACAACAAGAGCCCCCCGAGGGGAGCCCATAGCAGAGGCATTTCGCAGCCCTGGGTAAGAAATAAGTCAAGCACGACAAGCCCCCTTTAGAGTAGGTGTTTCCCGGTAACAAACATTGGCATAAAGAATCTAGCCCAGCTCAAGCTTCGGAATGGGAACTCGTATACAAATAAATAAGAAAAAGAATAATAAATAAAAAATCAACTAACATACAAGCATGACCCCTTGGCCATCAAGCATGACCCCACTGGCCATAAGCGCTATAAACGGGAAAGCAGGCAGGTAAAGACACGAAAACTAGCTTATGATATTAGACACTACACTTGGAGTATTCCCCGATGTCCTATCCCCATGGAGACCCCTATGTCCTAGTTATTCCCAATAGAGGTTATTCCCCATCCATAGAGAATCTGTCTCGGCGGTAAATGATTTATGATTCCAAAGCACGCCCTGTTCGTTCAGCTCGGCCGGCATTTCTGTTTTCATAAGGGGGATTCATCTCTGTCTTCAAATTATGCTAGCTAATGGGCTCCATCCTCGTGGTAACTATAAAGTAATGAATGACGAATCCAAGCAAAGGCCCTCTACAAGATACGAAACCTCGCCATTTGGTCTAGCCCAGGCTGTGAGCTTCTTCTTCTTACTATGAGGAGCCTCTTTCTGCTCGCTCCTTCCCCACCCTTCGTTTTTGATTTTTGAATAGAGCGATCGAAGAGAATAGCATTTCATTCTTTTTCAATTCCTTAAAAGGTAGCTATTGAATAAGGGTAGTGAAAAGCGTAGGGTAGTTAAAAGGAGTGAAACTGCTTGACCATAGGGAAAGGGACCGTAGGGTATATTTAAGGTACCTACGGGTATATATCTTTCATAATTTAATAAATCTTGTAATTAATATATCTAATTTCATACCACCACACCGCCCGGAGTAGGCTAGAAGAATTCATTGAGCGGAGGTGGGCCTCTTGCCTTGGGGGTGCCTGGCTTCACTGGGGGTGGTGACTGACCAAATAAAGGAGATTTCTAACTGACTTACAGGGGGCTTCCTTACTCGAGCTCCTGACGCCCGCGGAGTCTGCTGCTCACAAACCCAGTTCTACTTGTATCGCCCCGCGCATCACAAGTAAGCCAACAACCTTATGGGTCAGAGCCAGTCCACCGACTCCACCTCCCAGCTTTGATGAGAGTCACTTCCTTGACTCCTCATCAGGATGACCCAGTAGTCCGCTACCCGGCAATCACCCCCACCAAGTACTGTACCGACAGTACAACAATTCACCAAGTGCCATATCAACAGCACCATATTGGTTCTCAATTGTCCCTCCAACCAAATGGACTTCCGTCACATTATGAAAGTGGCACTGAAGCTCATTCCAGCGCCAAATGTTCACGCCCGAGAACACCACAGTTCAAAGACCAACTTATCCAACAACCTTCAACACACACATAGTGTCTTTCTCCATGTACAATCCTTCGATCTGCGGCACTCACATTCAAACAGTCATTGTCTCGAGTCCAAGGTGACTCAACAAGGCTTCCCCCAACAACGTCCTCGAAAAGTTCTTCAACATCGCTTCGTCACTGACTCAAGAGCGCCACCGACTTTCGGACTGCCTATCATCGGTCATTCCACTCTTCTTTTGAGTAGACAAGTCAAAAATAAGATTAGCCATGCTGTCCTGAGTCGGGGTCTCCTACCATCCCATGTTGCTCACATCAACATGTCTCAATCTAACATAACTACCCATCCGCTTTAACCAAGCTCACTTCTATGTCTCCACCAAGGTAACGTCTAATTGCTTGAGATGGCCAAGGCTTACTCCGCCAAGCCAACGAAATTGGAGTGTGTTGCTTGTGACGCTCTCTTTACTCACTTGCCAATTGGTCAAGTATTAAGCCAGCTGAGGTCTCTGTCGCCAATCTACACCACATGCATCATTCTCTCCTATAAGAACTTTGCGCTCAGTGCAGTAAGGCTTCGCTCTTCCTCAACTGAACATATTGTTCACGGGGAACAAACTTGATCTTTTCCACTTTTCCTTCAGCCCGATGTGATGACAGTACTGTGCCCGGACCATCACATTGACTGAAGTTTTTCCCGTATTGTTTATAAAAGTGATGACTGCTTCCATTAGTATGCCAATCACAATTCCGGTCCAATGTGCCAAACCTTCCGACATCGAGTAGTGATCACCTCAGTCTATCTACTACCTTCGCTTCGGCTCAGCCATACCAACCGTTTCGGCCAAAAGCCATAACTTCTCACTAAACTAAACTAAGTAGTAGTGCCAATTCGCCGGCCCAACCATTATCTTAGTATTAGCCCACATTTCGACATGCCACAAACATTCCGCACAGCCCTCTGGGTTCATAACTAACCTTAACATAACAGATAAAACGGCACCTAGATTGACCCTGTCAAGTAAAACAGAGGTTCGCCTCCCCTTGGGGGGGCCCTTCCGAAACAGCATTCTAGCAACTTCGTTTTCATCCAGCGTTCTTACCCACCAGTGAGCCGGCACAGAGTCTCCCCCTAACTCATGCCAAACCCTTATCTTATGAGGTATCCGACTTTTTCCAATTCTGCCTTTGTGACTTCATCAGTCTACCGATGGCAGCATGCCAGTACTTTGCCCTAACTACGAAGCTTGAGTCCTGTCTTCGCCCGTGAACGCAACAGGACGCGGTCGTCTAACTCGACTTCCGCAGCGAGTCTCATTGCAGCTCTCTCCTGCAGTAGTGATGACGGTTCGCCACACCAGACATCGCATCCCCTTGAAGTGGAACTTCAATTGCCACAACAAAGCATCATGGCATTTCCTCCGTATGAGTGGTGACAGCTCTATAGCTCGACCACCACACTTCTGCACATTGAGTCTTTTGGCACCGGCAGGCAACGCTGTTCTTCACCGCATTCGTGGTAACAGCACTCTTTCCCGGTCTACCACGCTAAGTGTCCCAATGACACATCGGCCTCTACCGTATCGCATTCTCGCACATGCATAGGTGATAGTGAGATCCTGGGCCAAACACCATCCTTTTCAGCCCTTTTCTTTTATTTTCTCATCGAGATTGGCCTCCGTTCATGCCCATACCTTTTCCAGCAGCTAGCGGAGGAGCACACTTTTCTTACTAAAAGGGAACACGAGAAAGAGGTATACCAACCAATTGTATTGATTTAGTTTCGGAACCGGACATTGCAAAAGCAAGACTAGCACTTACAGATTAGGGAAGGGGGAGTGAGGTAGTTCTTGTCTATTCGGGTGGGAATAAGAAGCTCGTTTCACTCAATCGATGGCTGGAGGCACCAGGGAGATTGCTTGCTGAGCAGCTGTCGGCGTAGTAGTTTTATAGGTCTAGTCTTCCACCGTCAGCATCCTTTTTCTTTCTTCTTTATCTGGGCCAGCGAGGATCAAGGACTCGTTCCTTTTGCACTAATGGCTTCATATGTACGGGCTCAACTACTTTCATGGTCTAAACCCTTCTCTCATCATCCCTCATCGTGTAAAGTTTTAGGAACGGCTTGTTTCCTAAACCCTTTCACTTTAAAGTGGATAAGGGCATGAGGTTCCCCATCCGGGAGGTAATTGGGCCATGGCGTTGGTCACGCGAATCACTGCTTTGAGTCGTTCCCCCTTACTGCTTTCTCAACGTGGCTTATTCGCTCTATTCCTTAGCCTAAGCCTCAGAGGCGGGGAATAAGTCCATTTTCGACCCTGGCACGGATTAAGTTATTAAGTGCGCTTTCTAAAAGCGCGTCCGCCCGAACCGAATTTCTTCCGGATTCGGCGCATGCCTGATGCCCGAAGAAGGATTTCCATACAAATCCGGAATTCTTCTTTCAAAAGAAAAAAGAGAAAGAGGGAAAGATCCCTCCTAAATGCAGCCGTTCGTGTTTTGCTGACTGAGATCAGACTTTGGCTAAGATTTCCCGTTACGGGAAAGTTTCACTTCGGGTAACCGATCCGTTGTGTTGTCTGTCAGGACGATGACCTTTCCTAGAAGGAAGGTTGGGCAGCGCCCGTTGTACATTTTTTTTGACTAGTCATTTTCTCCTGGAACTAGCACACCATGGGTCGGGCTCTCGATCAGCATAGATGGGCGATGTGGGTAGGGTAGAAGAGAACCGGGCAGTACCTCATAGCTATGCCTGCTACTATGGAAGTGGGAATCCTCCTTCTCAAGGGAGGTCACAATGGCGAACCATTCGGGGAAGGATTCCTCTATGAACGGGATGAGAGATCCGGCATAACCACTCACGAAAGCTTCAATCATCTTTGCAGACTTGCGCCAGTTGTCCTTTAACAATCCTTAATAGTAGATCCAATTCCAGCATCATGTAGAACTAAGATCCCAAGTACTGACTACCGGAGAAAACCTCTTTCCCAAAGAGACGCCATAGGGAGGAAGGGAAACCCATTGAGAGAGAATCTATCAGTTACTTAGCGTGACACAGCTACCTACGCCGACATTTTTATATGTA